TTCCTGAACTACTTCTTCTGTATCGGGGATCGTCGAAATAAGCAAGAATACTATTTCTACGTAAAATCCCATTTATGGGTATTTCAATCGAGATACCAGAACGGGGCATTAGTTCTTTCTCCCGTTCTTGATCATATTGAAATGGGATGATGAATCTATTTCTTCGCCTTTTCGCCAATAAATCAGAATTCTCGTGGAGAGTGGCAGGATATAGGAAATTCCAATGACCATTAGATATGATTCGATCAGGTCCTGAATAATCAAGAATCCCCTTCCCTTTTTTACTGGAAGGATCCGAACTAAACAATTTGTGTCTCACTCGATCATTAGTCACTGAGAGGTCAGAAATATATCTCCGTTCGACAGAAAGAGAATGAACATTCATTTGATCTTGATCCTTGTGGAGCGAAAAAGTGACTATACTGGATCTGCACGGACCTCCTGATAATATCCATAAATGACTTGTTTTTGGTAAGAGATGAACATTACCATATCTATATTCAGGCGCATGGTACACATCGGTACTCCAGTGCATTTCTCCCTCTGAGTCAGAATAAATATGTTTTCGAGCCCTCTCTTTAAAATTGAAAGTGGATGTTCCAGCGCGAATCTCAGCAATCACTTGTTCTGATTCTATATATTGATCATTTTGAACTAAAAGAAAACTTTTTGGTGGAATATTCACATTATGTAGAATATCCTGACTCTCAATAGTTACATACAGGTCTATATAACATAGAAAAGCAGGATGTCCATGACGTGTACGTGTGGGATGAACCAAATCCTCATTGAATTTTATTTTTCCATTAGAAGGAGCTCGTACATGTTCTGCAGTACCACCTGTAAATACTCCACCGGTATGAAAAGTTCTTAATGTTAGTTGAGTCCCTGGTTCCCCAATTGATTGACCTGCAATAATACCTACTGCTTCTCCCAATTCGACCAGGTCGCCATGAGTGGGACTCCGACCATAACATAATCTACAGATCCAAGATGTACTCCTGCAAATAAAGGGGGTTCGAATATATATTGATTGTGCTCGAAAGGTTATGAATCGATTGACAAGTCCAATACCAATATCTTGATTTCGAGTGGCAATGCATCGTAGACCCATATATATATCGTCTGCTAATACACGACCAATTAGTGTTTGGATCAAAATTTTTTCCGTCATCCCATTTCGAGGACTCACGGAAATACCTCGGATAGTGCCACAATCTGTTCTACGCACAACAATGTGTTGAACTACTTCAACAAGTCTACGCGTGAGGTATCCAGCATCTGATGTTCGTACAGCAGTATCCACAACTCCTTTGCGGGCTCCGTAGCAGGAAATTATATATTCCGTTAAAGAAAGTCCTTCGCGTAAATTGCTTTGAATGGGTAAATCAATCATTTGTCCTTGGGGGTCCGACATTAATCCTCTCATACCTACTAATTGGTGTACCTGAGATGCATTTCCTCTAGCTCCCGAAAAGGACATTATATGGACTGGATTAGAAGGATCAGTCATCCTAAAATTAGGATGCATTTCTTGTCTCAAATATTCACTTGTAGCATACCATATCTCAATGGATTGACGCAATTTTTCTACCGCGTGTACATTCCCATAATGATGGTGCTTTTCTAAAATCAAACTTTGTTGTTCAGCATCTTGGACTAGCCATCCCTTAGAAGGTATTGTTAAAAGATCATCAATTCCTAATGAAATGGATGTAGCAGTGGCTTGCTGGAAACCCAGAGTCTTTACTTGATCCAGGATGTGCGATGTATATGCCATTCCGAAGTGATCTATTAATCTGCTAATAAGTCGTTTCATGGCAGTTGCATCTATCACTTTATTGTGAAAAACCAGATCGGCCCGTTCTGCCATAAGTACCTCCATATTCCGCTGAGTAGGATTCGACAATGGGTTTGATTCAGTGATTTGAAGACTTCCTTTCCTCGATCTTGATTCACGTAGAAATTCAGGAATTATGATACCGGTTGAGCCGTAGAGAACCGAATTCCCACGGTATCACATAATTACTTAGCTTAGGTATCGTATGAGTAGGCCCGACAAAACCCTTGTATGGCTTCTTCTATTTCTCGATAAAAAGAAATATGACCAACAGTTGTTCGAATGTATATACAAAGGATTTCTTTTTTTACACTTCTTACTATTAGATAGTGCCCATAAATCTCATGATAGGTACCCAAAGATTCATATTGAACTTCGATGGGAACTTCTCTTGAGGCAATAACACGTTGATCGAGTCGCCACCGGAGCCACAAAGGACTATCTAAATTGATTCGTTTCTGCCGATAAGCTCCAAGTGCATCATAGGAACTACAAAAATAGGGTTCTTTCTCTTTCGTATACTTATTATCGTCAACCGTTTCATTTTGATAGTTTCTTCGATTACATGGATTATACCTATTTGAACAAATACCTCGACGATTCCCGATCGTTAATATATAGAGTCCAATAAGCATATCTTGAGTTGGTACGGAAATGGGA